AGAAACAATTTGAAAGAACCGAGTCGACCACTAGAACTCCTAGTCTTAGAGCCAGAAAAAGATAGGTTTACTCTTTCTTCACTTGAATTCAAATCCCCATCCGAACTCAAAAGCGGATTGGTCTTTTGTTGGAAAAATCCAAGAATCCGAAGTGAATTCTCGTGTCGTAAGAAAAAAAATAATAATCTGGGAAGAATAAATTTTTTTATTGAACGTGTTGATTCATATTTATTTTGACTACTTTCTCATATTTTATCATATTCTATTCATTCATTTTTATTCGACCTTCCCGGAGTTCATTCTCCGGGCAACTCCGTTTAACCGGTGGATTCCTTCCAACTTACTTCTTTTATGATCTCATTGGAAATCATATAAAGACAATTCCTATTTGAGATAGCTATTTGTGCAAGTATTTTACGATTAAGAATCAACTGTCTCTTGTACAGATCATTTATTAACCTACTATAACTATAGCATACCCCCTTTTCACGAATTGCTGCATTTATTCGAGTGATCCACAAACGACGAAAATTTATTTTTTGCTTATCCCTATCGCGATGAGCCGAAACCAAAGCTCTTATTTTTTGTTGAGTAATAGTTCGAGTAAGTCTTGAATGAGCCCCCCGAAAGCTTGATGCAAATAAACGAATTTTTGTTCTACGTCTCCGAGCGATATATCCCCGTCTAATTCTGGTCATTGAATAAATGAAACTTTAACGAATAACTAATAGATTTCCTTTCTTTCAGTTATTCTTTTGGCCCTTTCCTAGTATATTAATAACAAAACGGATTTTTCCAATGTATAAACTAAAAATTCCAATGGCTTTGGCTACTATAACCTTCCCAACCACGATTTTTTTCTAGGCATTTCACCTCGAAATACGATATACTAGGTATTAAAAAAAAAATAGCATGATAAATAAATAGTGGATTCCATCGTTTCTATGGTTACTTCTTAAACGGTGAGGTCTTTTCTATACACCGGAGCCTTTACTTCATTTAATCAATGTTATTGCTAACTTGTATAGTTCACATTCTTTGGCTCTACCCATAAATTATCCAGTAATAGGTCTTTCACAACGAGCTCTACCTATACAGTAACGGTATTTAATTATGAAAGTTGGCTGGGTAGCTGACCCTGTTAGTCCGTTCTTGCAAGAGGGGTCTATGTTAACTAAGATTTCCTCCGCTTAATGGATAACCATTTGCTACCAATGGAGAATTGCTTCTCATCTTGAATTGAGGTGAGTGGTTTTACACCAATAGAAACCATAAATTTCATACAAAATAAAAGGAATATGATCAATTTTATTATCTTTTTAGATAATAAAAAAGAAATGTAGTTCATTTTTCCGTTCTATCCTATTTGATCATTTATATTTGAACATTGTTCTCTTTCCTTTGTTCTAGTTCATGATCTGAACGAGTCGCACATACACCCTAGTACATGTTCCTCGACGCTGAGGGCATCCCCGAAGTGCGGGGGATTTTGTGACATTTCTAATTGGCTGTCTTGTATTTCTAATAAGTTGTTTAATCGTTGGCATGTTGAATCATATACATAATGGGCTGGTTTAGATCGATCCTAACCGTATGATTATGAATTACTTTTATTCAATAGAATAGGAAATAAAAATCATTCATCATAGAATATTAAAATGAAACTCGGCAGGGTTAATTTTAAATTACGAATTGACGAGAAATCCAGGCTATTGTCATTCAACCGCTACAAGATCAACAATTCCATAAGCTTGGGCCTCTGTTGCTGACATAAAAACATCTCTTTCCATGTCTTCGGATACAACCCATAAGGGTTTGCCCGTTCTTTGTACATAAACCCTTGTCAGGGTTTCACGTAGTTTCAGCAGTTCTCCCACTTCCAGGATGAATTCTCCCGTTGCTACTTCAGAAAAAGAACCAGCAGGTTGATGGATCATTACCCTGATGATATAAGATAATAAAAGGTTTCTCTAGATGAGGGGAAGATAAAAGAAAGATAAAAGAATAACAAGAAAAAAAAAGATAGAATCGAACAACCGTACGGGCATTATCCATTGCATACGGCTCTACAATAACATTGACCCTTACCTTCAAAAAAAATAGGATCGATCATACCCCGATAGGTAAATGATCAACTTACCACCCTTCCTTTCGGAGGAATTCAAAAATACTATGATGGCTCCGTTGCTTTATATATTTATTATATTTTTTGTCTGTGATTTGTCTGTCATTCAGCAATCCCAAAGTTGCTTTTTTGTTTGATCAAATAAACCAAGGAAAAAAGAATCTTTTTTTTTTCGCTCTATACTCTCTAGAAGACTATAAATATTCTTAAGAGACCTCTGGTGTGAAAAAAAGTTTGTGACGCTGAACTGGACTTCCGATAATAAAATAGGAAATACCTTTTTCTCATATTACTCTCTCGATACATAATCTAATGTTTCGAAAACAAAATTTATTATATCGAATTCAAAGTGCCATGCTATTATTACTTAATATT